CGATCAGCAAGAAGAATATACAGCTCTTCGAGAATGTGTTACTTTGGGAATTCCAACAGTTTGTTTAATCGATACAAATTGTGACCCAGATATTGCAGATATTTCGATTCCAGCCAATGATGACGCCATAGCTTCAATCCGATTAATTCTTAACAAATTAGTATCCGCAATTTGTGAGGGTCGTTCTAGCTATATAAGAAATCATTGATTAATAATAAGATAAGTCAATTTAATAATAAGATAAGTCAATTATTTCGTGAATTCCATTAATTTATGGAATCGGTTACTATATCCTGAATATCGAAAAAGAGATCAAAATTGCTGGGGATATTACGTAATTACTTAGTATCCGAAATATACAATTCAATTAAAGTAGGCAAATTAATAAAGAGACGTTTGAATAAAAATAATTCCTTTTTAAGTTCTATTTATGTCAGAAGGCAATATGAATGTTCTACCATGTTCCATCAACACACTAAAAAGGTTATACGATATATCCGGTGTAGAAGTAGGCCAACATTTCTATTGGCAAATAGGAGGTTTCCAAGTCCATGCCCAAGTACTTATTACTTCTTGGTTCGTAATTGCTATCTTATTAGGTTCTGCTACTATAGCTGTTCGGAATCCACAAACCATTCCGACCGATGGTCAGAATTTTTTTGAATATGTCCTTGAATTCATTCGAGACTTGAGCAAAACTCAAATTGGAGAAGAATATGGCCCTTGGGTTCCTTTTATTGGAACTATGTTTTTATTTATTTTTGTTTCCAACTGGTCAGGGGCTCTTTTGCCTTGGAAAATCATACAGTTACCTCATGGGGAGTTAGCCGCACCCACGAATGATATAAATACTACTGTTGCTTTAGCTTTACCTACGTCAGTAGCATATTTCTATGCGGGTCTTACAAAAAAAGGCTTGGGTTATTTCGGTAAATATATTCAACCAACTCCAATACTTTTACCAATCAATATCCTAGAAGATTTCACAAAACCCTTATCACTTAGTTTTCGACTTTTTGGTAATATATTGGCTGATGAATTAGTAGTTGTTGTTCTTGTTTCTTTAGTCCCTTCAGTAGTTCCTATACCTGTCATGTTTCTTGGATTATTTACAAGCGGTATTCAAGCTCTTATTTTCGCAACCTTAGCGGCGGCTTATATAGGGGAATCCATGGAGGGTCATCATTGACTAGCTTTCAAAATATGCTTTTTTAGTTATACCAACACAATGTATGGGCGGTTCAGATAATCCATTCTGGAACAAAATAGATACAATATTGTGTCTATATAATTTAGAGTAGTAGTAAAAAAGATTACGATATGGAATTCAGTTGTCAAAAAAAAAAAGAAGGAAGCAGATCTAAAAAATATTTTATTTTTCCAAAGATTTCTGTTTGGACCACTTATGCCATACTCCCTTCACTTCAATATTCATTCTATTTCTATATATTTATTCAGTCAATCCTTATTATGATTCATACATAATTTTGATAAGAATTGTTATGTTATCCAGTTCCGATATGCGATAAAATCAAAAGAAATGTTTTTGTGGAACTATTCTCATTTCATTTGATTTTATTCAATTCAATGGTTGATATTGATCCAAATTTGAATTCATTGCATGCTAATTCGATCTCCAATTATTGATAAATAAAAAGAACGAATAATTTCAGGATTCATAAAAAATGAGTTAGGGGTGGGGTCGAACTGGATATACATAATTTTTTTAATGTCTATAAATGTCTATAAGTAAACCCTTCGTTTCAAAGAATGATTCTAGAATCGGGTTGAATATAAGATTTTGGTTTACGTTATCGAAGAAATCATGTATATGTGATATTAGATCTTTACTAGTTATATATGAACTATCCATATATCTTATTAACTTTCCTACCCCATCGCGATTTTAGATAGGAATTACAAATTACAATAGAAAAGAAAGACTTTTTCGTTTCGTATAGGCCCCGCCGAATGAATAAACAGATCAAGCATATAGAAGTAGAAGAAAAAGAGCGCATAATTAAAAGAACGGCGCGGAACAAATAATGAAATGGAAGAACTAGATCTGATTGATTATGGATTCATAAAGACTCCATGGATAGGAACTAAAAACACGAGATCTAACTAGTTCTGCTCATTCAATAATCTCATTACTAAAAATTTGTAGTTCATAGTTATTTTGATTGGATGGATCTTAGTAATGGAATAATAAGTCATAATTCATTGGTTGCTTGTATCATTAACCATTTCTTTATTTTTATGCGAGGAGCTTACCATGAATCCACTGATTTCTGCTGCTTCCGTTATTGCTGCTGGATTGGCTGTAGGGCTGGCTTCTATTGGACCTGGAGTTGGACAAGGGACTGCTGCGGGCCAAGCCGTAGAAGGTATCGCGAGACAACCAGAAGCAGAGGGTAAAATACGAGGTACTTTATTGCTTAGTCTGGCTTTTATGGAAGCTTTAACAATTTATGGGCTGGTCGTGGCATTAGCGCTTTTATTTGCAAATCCTTTTGTTTAATCTTCAAAATAACTGGGAAAGTCTTTTTTTTATCTTGCTCATTTTTTAGATTTTCCGCTTTATTTTTAAAAATATATTTATATCAAGATTTCAATCCTACAATAACTTTAACTTATTCGTTGAGATAATACAATACCCCGTGGGAAGGACTAATTTGAGGATCCGGAATTAGCGGATCCACTCGCTTTTTTCCTTCCCGTTCTCGGTCCAATGGAACCCCCTTTTTTAGTACGCCTTGCAACGAAGGAGATATTTCGTAATTGATATGATACCTGGCCTGGGACCTAATTATAATTAAATTTAGTATTTTTTTGGGGGGGTTCAATTGAAATTAAATAGATTGAGAAATACGAAATGATACCTGGCCTGGGACCTAATTATAATTAAATTTAGTATTTTTTTGGGGGGGTTCAATTGAAATTAAATAGATTGAGAAATACGAAAAAAAATCAACAAAGGGTGAAGTAATACAAAAAGAACTCTGTTCAATTTAGTCCTATCTATAAGAGGAGATCATATGAAAAATGTAACCGATTCTTTCGTTTCCTTGGGTCACTGGCCATCTGCCGGGAGTTTCGGATTTAATACCGATATTTTAGCAACAAATCCAATAAATCTAAGTGTAGTCCTTGGTGTATTGATTTTTTTTGGAAAGGGAGTGTGTGCGAGTTGTTTATTTCAAGAATAAGCTGTATCTAACCAGCTGCATTTTTTTCGTTATAACTAGAAAATAAAGGTGCACAATCCCGCGAATTACTTCTGAATCTGAATCAATTCAGAAATCATATGTACGAACCGTAGCATTTCGTGATTCGTTGGTAAATACACTTTGATTCTCTATCAACCAATAATATGGGGCCAAAAACATGGTTAAAGCGAAATTGTTTGAAGTCTGGGCGCAACATCGGTGTTCTTTCTACCAGTATGTTAATATGGCGAGAGTTTCAAAATGAATCTGTGCATTTTATCCGATATAGAACACTCATATCGAGAAAATGATTTGAACCTTTTTCTGTTACTGGAAAAAGGGGAATCCCCTCCTTTTTTTATCCAATGCGGAATCGACGACCTATGTATAAAGTAAGATGAATTTTTTGGATTTGAATAAAAAAAGAAACAACTTTGCCGATGAATTTTTGATGGATTTGAATAAAAAAAGAAACAACTTTGCCGATAATTATAGATTTTTTTGTCTGGTCGGAAGAGTCCTCCGAATACTCTGGTCTTGGATCAACGATCCATTTCAATATTTTTGAATCCGAACAGAAAAAGAGAGGATAAGCTCATTATAAAAAAATGATATGGGAATGCCCCATAAGTAAGTGAGCGTGAGAGCCAAATGAATCGAAAGATTCCTGTTTGGTTCGGGAAGAGGTCATGGAATTGTTAAAATTTATTGTAATGGGAAGATAATCTACTTTCATTAAGTGATTTATTAGATAATCGAAAACAGAGAATCTTGAGTACTATTCGAAATTCAGAAGAGCTACGCGCAGGGTCCATTGAAAGGCTGGAAAAGGCCAGGGCCCACTTACGAAAAGTAAAAATAGAAGCGGATGAGTTTCGAGTGAATGGATATTCCGAAATAGAACGAGAAAAATTGAATTTGATTAATTCAACTTATCAGAATCTAGAACGATTAGAAAATTACAAAAACGAAACCATTCAGTTTGAACAACAAAGAGCGATTAATCAAGTCAGACAACGCGTTTTTCAACAAGCCTTGCAAGGAGCTCTAGGAACTCTGAATAGTTGTTTGAACAACGAGTTACATTTACGCACCATCGGTGCTAATATTCGTATGTTTGGGGCGATGAAAGAAATAACTGATTAGTCCTTCCTTCTACTGTAGGCATTATTTATTGATTTTTCCTTTGCTTCTGAAAAAGAATTAAGCAAGACTCATGGCAACCCTTAGAGCGGACGAAATTAGTAATATTATACGTGAACGTATTGAGCAATATAATAGAGAAGTCAAGATTGTGAATACTGGCACCGTACTTCAAGTAGGTGATGGCATTGCTCGTATTCATGGTCTTGATGAAGTAATGGCAGGTGAATTAGTAGAATTTGAAGAGGGTACAATAGGCATTGCTCTTAATTTGGAATCCAATAATGTTGGTGTTGTGTTAATGGGTGATGGTTTAATGATACAAGAGGGAAGTTCTGTAAAAGCAACAGGAAGAATTGCTCAGATACCAGTGAGCGAGGCTTATTTGGGGCGTGTTATAAATGCTCTTGCTAAACCTATTGATGGTAGGGGCGAGATTTCCTCTTCGGAATCTCGGTTAATTGAATCACCCGCCCCAGGTATTATTTCGAGACGTTCCGTATATGAGCCTATGCAAACCGGACTTATTGCTATTGATGCGATGATCCCTATAGGACGCGGTCAGCGAGAATTAATTATTGGAGACAGACAGACCGGTAAAACAGCAGTAGCTACAGATACTATTCTTAATCAAAAAGGTCAAAATGT